AATGGTAGTGAATAGAGAGAAAGATTCTTCTGATTTTCTTGTTCCTGAAAATATTCTATCTATCTCCTAGACGCCGTAGAGAATTGAGAATTTTCATGTCTTTCAATTCTCGTACTCGTAATTGGAAAGTTACGGAAGGGGATCCATCATTTTGCAATGAAAACAACATAAAAAACTCTGGACAATTTCGAAATCAGGCCAAGCGTCTTAATACATATGCAAAAAAATTCATTATTGGCCCACCATTGATTAGAAGATTTAGCTTGTATGAATCGCTATTGGTTTGATACGAATAATGGCAGTCGTTTCAGTATGTTAAGGATACAGATGTATCCACAATTCTTTTAGAGTTACTTAATAGCCTATTTCTTATACCATATCTCTATCCCGTGAAATTCTCGAGCCGAAAGATGGATGCATATGCTGTGTTTCATTTTGCTAAACGATATCAATTAAATGGTGTATCAATTCCATAAATTGGATATAGCAATAAATAAATCAGCAAAATTCTTTTATTTTAGATAGAAGAAACATTTCTTCTATCTAAAATAAAAGAATGTACCCTTCTATCCAAATCCAATTTGGATCGATAAAATAAATCCAAATTCCAGTAGTAGATGAATAATTGCAAATTTTTGTGTGTACGAGATTAGAATAACTTAAAAATAACTGACATAATTTTTTATTTTTCCTGATCAGAAAAATACATGAAAAAGAAAGGAGGTAGAAAAAATTTTGGATTTATGGTTAAAGAAGAAAAAGAAGAAAACAGGGGTTCTGTTGAATTTCAAGTATTCAGTTTCACCAATAAGATACGGAGACTTGCTTCACATTTGGAATTACACAAAAAAGATTTTTCATCGGAAAGAGGTCTACGAAGACTTTTGGGAAAACGTCAACGTTTGCTAGCTTATTTGGCAAAGAAAAATAGAGTACGTTATAAGAAATTAATCAGTCAGTTGGATATTCGGGAGAAGTAATTTAATCGTTCGAATTTTTTTCTTATTTTATTAGTAGTCTTATAGTAGTCTTAGATTTTTCATTTTGATGAGCCTCGTTTTGAGGAATTCATGGAATAATCCATTTTCATGGAATAATGAATTAAGGAAGAAAGGATATGAGTCTACCGCTTACAAGAAAAGATCTCATGATAGTCAATATGGGCCCTCAACACCCATCAATGCATGGTGTTCTTCGACTGATCGTTACTCTCGATGGTGAAGATGTTATTGATTGTGAACCCATATTAGGCTATTTACACAGAGGAATGGAAAAAATCGCGGAAAACCGAACTATTATACAATACTTACCTTATGTAACACGGTGGGATTATTTAGCTACTATGTTTACAGAAGCAATAACGGTAAATGCACCAGAATTCTTGGAGAATATTCAAATACCCCAAAGAGCCAGCTATATTAGGGTAATTATGTTAGAGTTGAGCCGTATAGCTTCTCATTTGTTATGGCTTGGACCTTTTATGGCGGATCTCGGTGCACAGACTCCTTTTTTCTATATTTTTAGAGAGAGAGAATTGATATACGATCTATTTGAAGCTGCTACAGGTATGCGAATGATGCATAATTATTTTCGCATCGGAGGAGTAGCCGCCGATCTACCTTATGGATGGATCGATAAATGTTTAGATTTCTGTGATTATTTTTTACGAGGAGTTGTTGAATATCAACAACTTATTACACAGAATCCCATTTTTTTAGAAAGAGTTGAAGGAGTCGGTTTTATTAGCGGAGAAGAAGCAGTAAATTGGGGCTTATCGGGACCGATGTTACGAGCTTCTGGAATACAATGGGATCTTCGTAAAGTTGACCCTTATGAGTCTTACAACCAATTTGATTGGAAAATCCAATGGCAAAAAGAAGGGGATTCATTAGCTCGCTATTTAGTACGAATGGGTGAAATGAGAGAATCCATCAAAATTATTCAACAAGCTGTAGAGAAAATTCCTGGGGGTCCTTATGAGAATTTAGAAGTCCGACGCTTTCAGAAAGCAAAGAATTCCGAATGGAATGATTTTGAATATCGATTTCTTGGTAAAAAACCTTCACCCAATTTTGAATTGTCAAAGCAAGAGCTTTATGTAAGAGTGGAAGCTCCAAAAGGTGAATTAGGAATTTATCTGGTAGGAGATGATAGTCTTTTCCCCTGGAGATGGAAAATTCGTCCACCTGGTTTTATTAATTTGCAAATTCTTCCTCAACTAGTTAAAAAAATGAAATTGGCTGATATCATGACGATATTAGGTAGTATAGATATCATTATGGGGGAAGTTGATCGTTGAAATGATAATAGATAGGGTAGAGGTAGAAACTATTAATTCTTTTTCGAAATCGGAATTATTAAAAGAAGTCTATGGACTGATATGGATTCTACCCATTTTGACCCTCCTACTGGGAATCACAATAGAAGTACTGGTAATTGTGTGGTTAGAAAGAGAAATATCCGCATCGATACAACAACGTATTGGTCCTGAATATGCTGGCCCCCTGGGACTGCTTCAAGCTATAGCCGATGGAACTAAACTACTTTTTAAAGAGGATATCCTGCCATCCCGAGGAGATATTCCTTTATTTAGCATTGGACCTTCTATAGCAGTCATATCCATTTTATTAAGTTTTTTAGTTATCCCTTTGGGATATCATTTTGTTTTAGCCGATCTTAGTATTGGTGTTTTTTTATGGATTGCCATTTCAAGTATTGCTCCTATTGGTCTTCTTATGGCAGGATATAGCTCAAATAATAAATATTCTTTTTTAGGCGGTCTACGAGCTGCTGCTCAATCTATTAGTTATGAAATACCATTAACTTTTTGTGTGCTAGCAATATCTCTACGTGTGATTCGTTAAAATAGGATCTTTTTCCTCTAAAATCCATTGAATATTTATCTTCCTTTTCTTATTCTATATTCGGGTTGGTAAGTTAAACTAGATAGCTATATGAGTGAAACAAAACAGCTTATTAATTTGTAGTAAAAAGAAAAAATCTCATTTCCTACGTACAAGAAAAAAGTTGAAGTAAACATAAGCAGTGTAAACTCTTTACCCCAAGGTTGAGATTTTTTGATTAGTCATCGTATCTTGAAGCGGGCAAGAATAAAGGATTCGCGATATGGAATTCCATTATTCCATTACTAGAATATTCCTAGTTATTACTATAACTTATAATAATAAGAGGAATCAATCCATCAAAAGTTAGTGAGGGGTTAGGAACACTAAAATACATAAAGGATTAGTAATGAGGGAATCTAAGGCATTAGAGATTTTTCCTCATAAAAGGAATCATAATAAGGACTTGAAATTGGTGGAAATGATCAAGTAGTACTTTCTTCGGATTCCGATCCAGAGTATGTTCCCATTCACTTGTTAAGGAAATGGCTATCAAGAACGAATTAACCCTTTATTCCTTTTTTCTTTTTAAGTACCCCTCCCCGGGGAAAGAAGAATAGGACAAAAGATATGGAATGCAATACAAAAAAAGGATCTTTATTTATTCTTTCCTTCCTCTATTCATATTCATACAGAATTCCTCATGAACTAATGCCCAATTCTTTTCATTTATTAATTGCTATAACGAGTGTTTTATTCCAAGATTAAGTTATTGCTGAACAAAGAAAAATTCTCATTATATTATAAAGGACGAGATCAATTCGGAAGCGCTTTTTTTTTATTCTAGCAGACAGAATTCCTTTGGTCTAATTTAGGACTTTCCAATCGATTTTATCTTACCTAATTCTATCTATGCCCAGGGGGATAATACCGAAACGAAACAACCCTTTCCATTTTTCTGATCATAGAGAAGCCGTATGAAGCTAAGGTTTCATGTACGGTTTTGGAATAGCGGTGGGAACTGTGATGTTATCATCGACTATGATTATCTAACAGTTCAAGTACAGTTGATATAGTTGAAGCACAGTCAAAATATGGTTTTTTTGGATGGAATCTTTGGCGTCAGCCTATAGGTTTTCTGGTTTTTCTAATTTCTTCTTTGGCAGAATGTGAAAGATTACCCTTTGATTTACCAGAAGCAGAGGAAGAATTAGTAGCAGGTTATCAAACCGAATATTCCGGTATCAAATATGGTTTATTTTATCTTGTTTCTTACCTAAATTTATTAGTTTCCTCTTTATTTGTAACAGTTCTCTACTTAGGCGGGTGGAATTTCTCTATTCCCTATATATCCTTTTTTGGATTTTTCCAAATGAATAAAATGGTTGGAATTTTGGAAATGACAATGGGTATCTTTATTACATTAACTAAAGCTTATTTATTTCTCTTCATTTCTATCACAATAAGATGGACTTTACCCAGGATGAGAATGGATCAGTTATTAAATCTTGGATGGAAATTTCTTTTACCTATTTCCCTGGGCAATCTCTTATTAACAACTTCTTCCCAACTTGTTTCACTATAAATAAGATAATACAATAATAGTAAGAATATTTTTAAAATAGTAAGAATATTTTAAACACAAAAATTCTCTCAAACAAGAGAAAGAAACATACCTTTTTCATAGATATTTAGAATATGTTCCCTATGGTAACTGGGTTCATGAGTTATGGTCAACAAACAATACGCGCTGCAAGGTACATTGGTCAAAGTTTCATAATTACCTTATCCCACACAAATCGTTTACCTATAACGATTCACTACCCTTATGAAAAATCAATTACATCGGAGCGTTTCCGGGGGCGAATACACTTTGAATTTGATAAATGTATTGCTTGTGAAGTATGTGTTCGCGTATGCCCGATAGATCTACCCCTTGTGGATTGGAGATTTGAAAAGGATATTAAAAGGAAACAATTGCTTAATTATAGTATTGATTTTGGAGTTTGTATATTTTGTGGTAATTGTGTTGAGTACTGTCCGACAAGCTGTTTATCAATGACTGAAGAATATGAACTTTCTACTTATGATCGTCATGAATTGAATTACAATCAAATTGCTTTGAGTCGGTTACCAATCTCCATAATGGGAGATTACACAATTCAAACAATTAGGAATTCGACTCAAAGTAAAATAGACGAAGAAAAATCTTTGAATTCAAGAACGATTACTAATTACTAGGATTTTTCTTTTTTGTTAGAAAAGTCCAATAGTTCTTTACTAACTATAAAGAAAAACTAATAACTACTGCTTATTGCAAATTATTCCTGATTTAAAATGAGAGTAGATTTTCGTGATGTGATTTCTAACTATACAACTTATATACAAAAAATATCCTAATCCCTTTTTCCTTCCTTGAATCTTTTAGTCAGTTCATGAAAAATTTTATACTGTTAATTTCTTCTTATCCATAATGGATTTACCTGGACCAATACATGAGATTCTTGTGCTATTTGGGGAATTTGTTCTTCTACTAGGGGGCATAGGAGTAGTATTACTTACCAACCCAATTTATTCCGCCTTTTCGCTGGGATTAGTTCTTGTTTGTATATCCTTATTCTATATTTTATTGAATTCCTACTTTGTAGCTGTCGCACAACTTCTTATTTATGTGGGAGCCATAAATGTCTTGATCATATTTGCCGTAATGTTCGTAAACGGCTCAGAATGGTCTAAAAATAAGAATTATTGGACTATTGGAGATGGGTTCACTTCACTCGTTTGTATAACTATTCTTTTTTCACTAATGACTACTATCCCAGATACGTCATGGTATGGAATTCTTTGGACTACAAGATCAAACCAAATAGTAGAACAGGGTCTCATAAATAACGTTCAACAAATTGGGATTCATTTAGCAACTGATTTTTATCTTCCGTTTGAACTCATTTCCATAATTCTTCTAGTTTCTTTAATAGGTGCAATTACTATGGCTCGGCAATAAGAAATACTTAGAATGAGTCAAAATTCTTAGAATTTCAAATCTAAAATAAATAACTAAAGAATCACAATTTTGATTTAGTAAAACCCATCTACTGCCAACAAATACCTTCTTTTCTCTTTTGTTGTGTAATTGTTCTATTCTAATTAATTGAATCGGTTCAATTCTTGTCCTCATATTGAAATGAATCGAGATTTATAAGGAGTTAGTTAATGATGTTTGAGCATGTACTTTTTTTGAGTGTCTATTTATTTTCGATTGGTATCTATGGATTGATCACAAGCCGAAACATGGTTAGAGCTCTAATATGTCTTGAACTTATACTGAATTCAATTAATCTAAATCTCGTAACATTTTCTGATCTATTTGATAGTCGCCAATTAAAAGGAGACATTTTCGCAATTTTTGTTATAGCCCTTGCGGCTGCTGAAGCAGCTATTGGACTATCCATTCTTTCTTCCATCCATCGTAACAGGAAATCAACTCGTATCAATCAATCTAATTTTTTGAATAATTAGACTTTTTAATAATTAGACATAGAATCCTCTAAACAAATAAACAAAGGCGCACATATAATGATAATATAAAATTCAAATATTAAGATGAATAGAAATCAAATACTATTTTCTTATTATTTTATTATTTTAGAATATTCATTTTTTGAGTAGGTTATTGCATAGTATTCTTTTTTACTTATAGTATCCTTTTTTACTTATTGAATTTTTGCAATTCATTGATATTGCAATTTGAATATTGCAATAATTTATATTGAAAAGACGATAGCCAATTTATTGGCTAGTTCGAATTCGTATGTACAATTCGTATAATTATGATTGTTGAAGCCAAAAATTCAAGTCTCTTGGCTCTTTTCACGCTTTCTCACAAACGGATTAATAAGTATATTGCATTATTTATTTGTTGAAGTTTGGATAAACCATTGCTTCGTCTGGTGTCTACAATACATATGACTCATAGAGTACTAATTTCATTTTTACCAGATCGAAAATTTTTATGTTGAAAAGGAAAATTTATAGATCCAATGTCACATTCCGTAAAAATTTATGATACATGTATAGGATGCACTCAATGTGTACGAGCTTGTCCAACAGATGTATTAGAAATGATACCCTGGGATGGGTGTAAAGCCAAGCAAATTGCTTCTGCGCCGAGAACCGAAGATTGTGTGGGTTGTAAAAGATGCGAATCCGCCTGCCCAACAGATTTTTTAAGTGTCCGCGTTTATTTAGGGCCTGAAACAACCCGCAGCATGGCTCTATCTTATTGATACGTTACAAAAAACTCCACTTGAATCGTCTGATTCCTCTTTACCGAAGAAGCCTGTGCTCGAAATAAGCGAGCACGGGCTTTTCTGGTCAAAACGTATCTTGTCTTTATCACTTTATCATGAGTTATTTTCCTTGGTTAACAATACTTGTTGTTTTGCCGATATTTGCAGGTTCATTAATTTTCTTTTTACCTCATAGGGGAAACAAAAGCGTTAGGTGGTATACTATATCTATTTGTTTATTAGAATTCCTTCTAATGACTTATGCATTCTGTTATCATTTCCAATTGGAGGATCCCTTAATCCAATTAAAGGAGGATTCTAAATGGATAGATGTCTTTGATTTCCACTGGAGATTGGGAATCGATGGACTTTCATTAGGATCTATTTTATTGACAGGATTTATCACTACTTTAGCTACTTTAGCAGCTTGGCCGGTTACCCGGAATTCGCGATTATTCTATTTCCTGATGCTAGCAATGTATAGTGGTCAAATAGGATTATTTTCTTCGCGAGACCTTTTACTTTTTTTTATCATGTGGGAGTTAGAATTAATTCCTGTTTACTTACTTTTATCCATGTGGGGGGGAAAGAGGCGTCTGTATTCAGCTACAAAGTTTATTTTGTATACTGCAGGCGGTTCCATTTTTTTCTTAATCGGAGTTCTAGGTATGGGCTTATATGGTTCCAACGAACCAAGATTAGATTTGGAAAGATTAATTAATCGATCATACCCTGCAACATTGGAAATACTAATTTATTTGGGCTTCCTTATTGCTTATGCTGTCAAATTGCCGATTATACCCCTACATACGTGGTTACCGGATACCCATGGGGAAGCCCATTACAGTACATGTATGCTTTTAGCGGGAATCCTATTAAAGATGGGAGCATACGGATTGATTCGGATCAATATGGAATTGTTACCTCATGCTCATTATCTATTTTCCCCCTGGTTGGTAATAATAGGAGCGATGCAAATAATCTATGCAGCTTCAACTTCTCTTGGCCAACGAAATTTCAAAAAAAGAATAGCCTATTCCTCCGTATCTCACATGGGTTTCATAATTATAGGAATTGGTTCCATAACCAACATTGGACTCAATGGAGCTATTTTACAAATACTATCCCATGGATTTATTGGTGCTACACTTTTTTTCTTGGCGGGAACGGCTTGTGATAGAATGCGTCTTGTTTATCTCGAAGAACTGGGGGGGATATCTATCCCAATGCCGAAAATTTTTACCATGTTTAGTAGCTTTTCAATGGCTTCTCTTGCCTTACCAGGAATGAGCGGTTTTGTTGCAGAAGTAATAGTATTTTTTGGACTAATTACTAGTCCAAAATTTCTGTTAATGCCAAAAATGCTAATTACTTTTGTAATGGCAATTGGAATGATATTAACTCCTATTTATTTATTATCTATGTTACGCCAGATGTTCTATGGATACAAGCTATTTCATGTTCCAAACGCAAATTTTGTGGATTCTGGACCGCGAGAACTCTTTCTTTTAATCTGTATCTTTTTACCAGTAATAGGAATTGGTATTTATCCAGATTTTGTTCTCTCGCTATCCGTTGACAGGGTAGAGGCTCTCTTATCCAATTATTATCCTAAATAGGATTTTCTTTTTTTTTTTACTAGTCCGCTATATACTCTATATTCCATAGTGGAAAAACCAAATAATTCAGAAAAAAGTAAAAAAGTCTAAGTCTAATTAGATCTATCTCGAATTTTTGAGAACCCTTTGAGAAGGCGTTCAAGGGGTTCTCAAATCAAACAAAAAAGGAAAAACTTTCATTTCATGAAGGTTTTATGTTATGTAATCACTTAGATGGTAATGTAAATGAACCATAACTATGTAAACCTATTCCTAATAGATTGATACCAAAATAGCAGATCCAAATTATAAGAAATCCTATTGAAGCTACAAGTGCGGAATTCGTACCCTTCCAATTTGGATTTGTTCTACTATGTAAATAAATTGCGAATATGGTCCAAGTAATAAATGCCCAAGTTTCCTTAGGATCCCAATTCCAATAGGATCCCCACGCCTCATTAGCCCATACTGCTCCACAAAGAATACCTATGGTTAAAAGGGTAAACCCTAGGCTAATGACACGATAACTCCAAGAATCCAAACGCTCAGTTAATTGATATTTGTAATAATTTTGAAATGAAGGAAAAGTTGTGTTTTTTAAAGCACTTCTTTTTGCATAGAAATATTCAATCTCACTAAACTCACTAAAGAAAAATGTTTTAAGTAAAACATTTCTTTTCTTTTTAGAAAAGAAATCAAAATTCTTTTGAAATTTAATGATTAGAAGAGCGGCGGATAATAAGGATCCGCACAAAAGAGTTGCATAGCTTAGTAACATCATACTGACATGCATCATTAACCACTGAGATTGTAGAGCAGGTACTAGTATTGTGGATTGATGCATTTCAGTTAAAAGACCCGACGTGGCAAAGCCTTGCGTTAAAATAGTACTTGGGGTAGTTATTGTGCTTAAATCATTTTTAGAATTCTGTATCTTAGGAATCGTATGAAGAATATACAAAGCCCATGAAAGGAAGATCAATGACTCATATAAATTACTTAATGGAAAATGTCCCGAAGAAGCCCAACGAGAAACTAAGAATCCTGTTATAGATAAAAAAGTTGCTATCATTCCTTTTTCTGACGAATCACGTAATCCCCCAAGTTCACGAACTAATAAGGTTATCAAATGAATCGTAATCACAATTGAAATGGTTGAGAAAGAGATATGAGTTAGTATATGTTCTAAAGTTGCAAATAGCATAAGGAGAAGGTCCCATTACAAAATTGGAAATTTCGAATTGAATCCATTTTCTAATCTATTGTATTCTTTTTCGAGAATGCCGCCACTCGGACTCGAACCGAGATGCTTGAGCACTGCTTCCTAAGAGCAGCGTGTCTACCAATTTCACCATGGCGGCTAACTTGAAATAATAGGGAACTTAAAAGAATAATAGTTATTTTCTGGCAAATCGTCGAGATTGGGAGAGTCCATAGAATCTAGGAACATTAGAATCCTCATTAAAATAGACTTCGTTTGGTAGTATCGTTGCGGATTTTTTTAACAAAAAACTCTTGCTTTGCTCAATAGAAACAAAGCTTGAAAGAGTTTCAACTCTTTTTTCTCAGTTGCAATATAGAACTCTTTTTTTTTCTAATTTCAATGAGAAACTAATTAGAAAAAAAAAATATTTCAATGCAATGGACAAAATCCAAAAAACCTTTTCTATCTATCCATTTAGAATTTCCATAATTTTCTCATTAAATACAAAGAATTTTTTATTTTAACAAAATTTCTAGAATGAAAGCCTTTATGCTCTTATTAATACGATTTACCAAGCCTAAACCCTTTTTTTTGTGGATTTTGGATAAGATAGGTAGAAGTTGTAAGTCCTATTGCAAGAATACTCTACTTTTCATAATAGAATCCTCATACTAAAATATGAGGATTCTATTATGAAAAGTTCGTTGATAGGAAAAGAATACTTAGGACACAGTATAGCAAAAACTTTTGTTCTATATATCAGAGGGGTTAGTTCTAAGAATATTGTACCGAGGAATTCGACACATAAAAGTACATTCATTAATTAATCCGAATTATTCATATTAAATAATTGGAATTTCTTTGGGATAGGTCAATTCAGATTATTCCAAAACCAGATTATTTGTTTGTTTGTTGCCCAGAAAAACCCCTTGGTTTTGGATGCTCGCTGCCGCTGGAAAATGATCTTGATTTTGCTAAAGAATAAGATTGTACTATGGAAAAATAAGTCTTTTTCTTCCAAAGATTTTTACGAATACGCTTTTTTGACATCGAAGTACGTTTTTTTGGAACTGCCATTTTTAAAGGAGGTTACTTTTTTATAGTTGTATGTGAAAGACATCTATTGCCGCAAATCAATCCTTCTTTCTGCTTTTTCTTAGTATTTATACTTCTGAAATTAAGAATTCTTTTTTACTTCATTTTCTTTAATGCGGATAAGACAAGAATTTTTTAGCATACTTTTTATTTTGTTTTAATAATATAGAATATATACAAAGGCTTTCTATTTAAATCAATTTATATATCAAGTATACTCCATATATAGATATATGGTACGGGGTTCTATCCCCCATATAAGATGGGGGGATAAGATAAAAGGAAGGGAAAATTCAAATAGTTAATTAAGTTCAGAATGGTATTCCATAATTGAATTCCAATCAAAACAAAAAAAAATAGTTAGTCTCTTAAACAAGAGATTCTAAAACTTAGGTAATTCTAGTCATTAGGATTTCAGTTCTATATGAAGTAAGGAATATTCGATAATTTCCTATAAACATAGGTTTTCATTGGAATTCAATCAATCAGTTACGAAACATGAGAGTTGCTTCATCTTCATTTTAATAGAAATAAATAAAAAAATGAATAAAAAGTAAAATGATTCAATCCTTTTTTTTATTTTAATAAATATCCTTCTTTAGATAATAACTAGGTAACAAAGTTATTTGATTAACTTTTTGAATTTAACCAAGTAAATACATTCTTAATTTTTGATTATTTCAATGAGAGAAATTTTGAAAAATTAAGAATTCCAGTATTTTGTCTTATTCTTTTTTTTTTCTTCAAAAAGAGATAAGAATTGGTTTGGTGAATCGGAAACAATTTTATTTTATAGAAAAATTGAAGTAAAAATTGCAATTTCTTTTCTTATGGAACATACATATCAATATGCATGGGTAATCCCTCTTCTCCCACTTCCAGTTATTATGTCAATGGGGTTTGGACTTCTTCTTATTCCGACAGCAACAAAAAATCTTCGTCGCATATGGGCTTTTCCTAGTGTTTTACTCTTAAGTATAGCTATGGTATTCTCAGTTCACTTATCTATTCAACAAATAAATGGAAGTTCTATCTATCAATATCTATGGTCTTGGACCGTCAATAATGATTTTTCCTTAGAATTTGGATACTTGATCGACCCGCTTACTTCTATTATGTTAATACTAATTACTACTGTAGGAATCCTCGTTCTTATTTATAGTGACGATTATATGTCTCACGATGAAGGATATTTGAGATTTTTTGTTTATATAAGTTTTTTCAATACTTCCATGTTGGGATTGGTTACTAGTTCCAATTTGATACAAATTTATTTTTTTTGGGAACTTGTGGGAATGTGTTCCTATTTATTGATAGGCTTTTGGTTTACACGTCCAATTGCAGCGAGTGCTTGTCAAAAAGCTTTTGTAACTAATCGTGTAGGGGATTTTGGTCTGTTATTAGGAATTTTAGGTTTTTTTTGGATAACAGGTAGTTTAGAGTTTCGGGATTTGTTCAAAATAGCTAATAACTGGATTCCTAATAATGGGATTAATTCCTTACTTACTACTTTGTGTGCTTTTTTATTATTCCTTGGTGCAGTTGCGAAATCCGCACAATTCCCTCTTCACGTATGGTTACCCGATGCTATGGAAGGACCCACTCCCATTTCTGCTCTTATACACGCAGCAACTATGGTTGCTGCGGGGATTTTTCTTCTAGCTCGACTTCTTCCTCTTTTCATATCCCTACCTTTAATAATGAGTTTCATTTCTTTAGTGGGTACAATAACACTCTTCTTAGGGGCTACTTTAGCCCTTGCTCAGAGAGATATTAAAAGAAGCTTAGCCTATTCTACAATGTCTCAATTGGGTTATATGATGTTAGCTCTAGGTATAGGTTCTTATCAAGCTGCTTTATTCCATTTGATCACCCATGCTTATTCAAAAGCTTTATTGTTCTTGGGATCCGGATCCGTTATTCATTCAATGGAACCTCTTGTTGGATATTCACCAGATAAAAGTCAGAATATGGTTCTTATGGGTGGTTTAAGAAAATACGTTCCAATTACAAGAACTACTTTTTTATGGGGTACGCTTTCTCTTTGTGGTATTCCACCTCTTGCTTGCTTCTGGTCCAAAGATGAAATCCTTAGTAATAGTTGGTTGTATTCACCCTTTTTTGGAATAATAGCCTCTTTTACTGCAGGATTAACTGCGTTTTATATGTTTCGGATATATTTACTTACTTTTGATGGGTACCTGCGTGTTCATTTTCAAAATTACAGTAGCACTAAAGAGGGTTCGTTGTATTCAATATCCTTATGGGGAAAAAGGATACCCAAAGGAGTGAATAGAGATTTCATTTTATCAACAACGAAGAGTGGAGTTTCTTTTTTTTCACAAAATATATCAAAAATTCCTGGTAATACAAGAAATAGGATAGGGTCCTTTAGTACTTCCTTTGGGGCTAAAAACACTTTTGTCTATCCTCATGAAACGGGAAATACTATGCTATTCCCCCTTTTTATATTACTGCTTTTTACTTTATTCATTGGATCCATAGGAATCCATTTTTATAATGGAGTAATGGATAATGGAATAGCGGAGTTAACCATATTATCAAAGTGGTTAACTCCCTCAATAAATTTTTTCCAGGAAAGTTCTAGTTCTTCCATAAATTCATATGAATTTATCACTAATGCAATTTCTTCTGTAAGTCTAGCTATATTTGGTTTATTCATAGCATATATCTTCTATGGATCTGCTTATTCCTTTTTTCAGAATTTAGATTTTAAAAATTCCCTTGTAAAAGAGAGTCTGAAAAATACTTTTTCGGATCAAGTAAAAAAAAAGATATACAGTTGGTCATATAATCGTGGTTATATAGATATTTTCTATACTAGGGTCTTTACCCTGGGTATAAGAGGATTAACCGAACTAACGCAGTTTTTCGATAAGGGTGTCATTGATGGAATTACCAATGGGGTAGGTCTTGCTGGTTTTTGTATAGGAGAAGAAATTAAATATGTAGGGGGAGGGCGAATATCGTCTTATTTATTCTTTTTTTTATGTTATGTATCCGTGTTCTTATTCTTTTTTCTTTCTTAACTTAAGGAATTTCCCTGTCTCCTGCCTAAAGAGCCCCCTTATTCCCCTTCCTATCTCCTTCTACCATCTCTCCCCCTTTTCTACCATTTTTCTCTCTTTCTATCTCCCTCCTTTCCTTGTATAATAGTTCGGTTTTCCGCGATTTTTTCCATTCCTCTGTGTAAATAGCCTAATATGGGTTCACAATCAATAACATCTTCACCATCGAGAGTAACGATCAGTCGAAGAACACCATGCATTGATGGGTGTTGAGGGCCCATATTGACTATCATGAGATCTTTTCTTGTAAGCGGTAGACTCATATCCTTTCTTCCTTAATTCATTATTCCATGAAAATGGATTATTCCATGAATTCCTCAAAACGAGGCTCATCAAAATGAAAAATCTAAGACTACTATAAGACTACTAATAAAATAAGAAAAAAATTCGAACGATTAAATTACTTCTCCCGAATATCCAACTGACTGATTAATTTCTTATAACGTACTCTATTTTTCTTTGCCAAATAAGCTAGCAAACGTTGACGTTTTCCCAAAAGTCTTCGTAGACCTCTTTCCGATGAAAAATCTTTTTTGTGTAATTCCAAATGTGAAGCAAGTCTCCGTATCTTATTGGTGAAACTGAATACTTGAAATTCAACAGAACCCCTGTTTTCTTCTTTTTCTTCTTTAACCATAAATCCAAAATTTTTTCTACCTCCTTTCTTTTTCATGTATTTTTCTGATCAGGAAAAATAAAAAATTATGTCAGTTATTTTTAAGTTATTCTAATCTCGTACACACAAAAATTTGCAATTATTCATCTACTACTGGAATTTGGATTTATTTTATCGATCCAAATTGGATTTGGATAGAAGGGTACATTCTTTTATTTTAGATAGAAGAAATGTTTCTTCTATCTAAAATAAAAGAATTTTGCTGA